CAAGAACTTGTTTCAATTGCATATCATAAGGAATTCGAACAACGGCTTCAAATACAGTATCAGGAAACACAGCTTGCGGAACTTCAATCTCCACGGGCTTATTAGCTAAATGACAATTGGCACATACAATGCGTCCAGTTGTTTCTCGTGGATTTTCATAAGCCTGTTGCGCAAAAATGGGATACGCATTTGAAATAGATACTCGACTTAGTACATATATCATGATCAACACATAAACATAAATGGATCGAGTCATTTGTTTTTTTACCCAATAAAAAGGATTTCTATTTTGCATGTCCAATTAGATATTTTAGAAATTATACAATAAATTACATAGAAAACTAGTCTAGTTTCCTATAAAGAATCTGTTATTGTTGTACTGACACAGTACTGAAATAGTTTGTTGAGAATATAGGACTAATACCTTGAACAGGTAAAAATGGAAAAAAGTCACTAAAAAATGATTATAAAAATAATTCTGATTGAATTGAGATAAGAAGATGAAATTAAATTTTCATTCATTCATTGAATGATAAATTACTACAAGCGAAGGAGATACACGATTTAAATAATGGAATATCCAACATTTCACAATTGTATCTAGAATAACTGGAAAAGTAGAAACAAGACCAGATATAATCTGGTCCTTATGTGTCAACCCAAAATCCTTGTAGACCGAACCAATTAGTAGTTCCCAACCATGAGTTGAATGAAATCCAATTCCTAAATCAGTAACTAAAAGAATTGAGAAAGCTTTTATTGTGTCACTTAAGTTATAGAAGAATTCCTGACCCCATGAATTAAGAATGATAAGTTCCTCATTACCCAGAATAAAATAACCATTTAAAATACTGAAACAGATTAGATTTGTTGACAAATGCAAAAGGAGATGAAAATTATATTCATTGTATGTATTAACTAATTCTATCGTTTCCTTGTGTATTCCTATACTGGGTTTTTGTATATATGTTTCCGAGTACTCTTTTAGAATTTCCTCTAACAAAAGAAACTCTTCTAATTCTATGAATCTTTCTAAAACATGTTTCTCTTGAATAAAATTCAAGAGAGTTTCGGATTGACTCGTATTCCACCAATTACTAATCCAAAGTTCTAAACATTTTTGAAATGAAAGAAAGACTGCCCAGGACAAAAATGCTATAGATGCAAAATATGGGAAAGAGTAGAATGTTTTCTTTTTTTTCATTTTTTTATTTGTAAATGAAATAGTTAATAAACCTCCTTTATCCAATGATTCTAAATAATATTTATTTCTTTTATATAAGATATTGAATGAAATATGACTTTTCTAACAAGCAGGGTATGGAATCTATTATTTTCTTTGTATACTAATTTAGTTCTTAGATTCTTAAACCTAAACAGAGTATAGAAATAGAATAAAGGTTCTTTTTCTTTTTTTTTTTTACTGTTTCGAAGTCTTTCACCGTGCTGTATGTATAACTAAAACTCATAAAAAGAAAATTAACTCAGAAAAATAAAATTTCAATTCCAAATCTTCTATCTCAAAAAACAACAGGATTTTTTACAACATTTATATTCGTATAAATCTCTACTTCATAAATATTAATTTATGATAAAAATTAATTTCTTACTTTTCCCCTTTTTCTAGTATACCAGAATGGAGTTGGAACCCACATATACGTATACGTATACGATATATATTTGGCATATAAAAAAAGTAGTATACCAAAAATTAACTCTTTTCTGAATTGATTATTAATTTAGAATAGATTACTCTAATTTATTAGAGTAAGATTCATAGTAATTTCATATCATAGAAGTATTTTTCTTTTTAAATATCCTTCTCTTTTTTTGTTTTATTCTATGTGTGTTTTATTCGCTATAAATTCAAGGGAAAATAAAATCGAAAAATGTAATATGTTTTGTTCAAATGAACATTTCAAAAAGACTTGAATTGGATTCAAAATGGAATCCACGATTTACGAATTCCTTTTCTTCTTCCTGATTTTGATTTTTCATTCAATTCATTTCAAAATACTTCAATTGGTACACACAAGAAATAGGCCAATTCGACAGCTTTTTGTTCAATCTCACGTGGCGTCAAAAAATTATCATCCGTACGAGTCAAGGGAATAGACCCTTGACCCCTTATTTCCATATAAAGTACACGACGAGAATAAAAGCCCTCTTTATCCTCAACTCGGATTGATTGGATATCTTTCATAAGGAAGCGAAGAAAGATGCGACGGTTTAGTCCAGGAAATCCCCAACGAAAAATACATACAATTCCTTTTTTTCTATCAAATAGGTCATAACCACTCCCTACGTTCCAAAAAATGGTGCACCACAAATACGAACTCATAAATAGACCTGCGATCCCGTAGAAAGACATTATGATTCCTTGTGGAAAAAAAAGTATTTTTTGAGATGGAAATAAGGATATGATATTTCCACTAAAATAACTGGAAATTCCAACCACTAAGAATCCTAGTGAACCTAAAAAAAGAATAAAAGACCAGAAAAAATTACTTATTTTTCGAGACCCCGTTAGAAATTCTATCCATATATCTTTTGATCGCCAATTCATACTATACTAAATCCAGTTGTGTTCGATTGGAATTGAGAAAATAACCCAATCTTGACTTTATTTTTCTTGATTCCCTTGGAACTTTTATAAATTAGTACTTAAAATAATTAATTAAGTAGATTAGATATTAGCATTATTTGATAGTTCCCAACTACTTTACGTAATGTAGAGTAATTGGGAGTTTTCTTTCCTATTTATTCTTTATTCAAACTATTTTCCCACCTTAAACTAACTAGAAATCTAGGATTTATAAAATATTATTTTTTTGCACATAAATAAATAAGAAAAAAATTGACAATGCTGGAAATATGAGGCCTATTAAAGGTACAAAAACAGAAGGTAAATTAAGATCTGTCATAGAATGGGTGCCTCGATTTGAATTTCATATTCGTATATCTATATTTCAATTTCTTTGTTTTTTTACCTTTCTAGTCTAGAATTATTTCGATTTTTTTGATTCGATAGATTTCTTTAGTCTTGATTCTGGAATCACTCTTTTCTTTTTTTTTTTTTTTTTGAAACCTTGGATTTATTCTCTCCCGCATTTTCTACCTCACGAACTTTTTTCATTTCAAAAAAGAAATAATTTGAAAAACTTTTTTTTTTCAAGAATGAAGAAAAAAAGAACTAAGGAATGTACTATTCACCCTATAAGTGAGATTACGGTTTTTGGTTTTGAATTACCTACTTAACTCAGGAGTTAGAATATTATTTTCATACGGAAGTAGTCTTTCTTTGGTTGAAATGCAATTGTAGATAAAAGATTGTAGATAGAAGTTATTAGATATCACAGTATTGACTCTACTAAAAACTTCTACCTATTTAGTTTTTTCCTTGTATCCAATTCAAATTAATTGTCATTAGTTAGAGAATCATTAGTTAGAGAATTTTTGAAATATTCTTTTATTTAGACATGTCTACTTCTTATGCATTATGCACAAATTACTTCTTGATCATATGTTCTCTTGATCCATATGATTAAGGGGGATCATTGCTTTTTGGATTTGTAGTTTACGTATCCAACAATGATTCGGAAGAGGTGGGATTCTCCTCTGCTTGATATAGTTTTTTTTATTCTAGTATTTGAATTTGAATCATAATCACTTATCTCGATCAGTACTCTATCTTTCAGTACTAGGCGTATACGATTTCGACGTATAAGATAACCCAGAATGATTTGACTATGATGATCCAAACGTACGTAGAACATAATATCTTTTATTGGTTCCACAAGAGTTCTTTTTTTCCTCCTAAAAAGAGAGAATAATATTTTTTCGCATTATTATAACTTATGCTCATCCCAATTGAACAAATAGAGGAAAAAAAAAGAAAAAAGTCTACATTAAGTGTTAATAGATGTGGATTCATTTTTGATACATTAATTCGAAAATAGAAATTCAGGATTCAAATTTTTTAGTTTGAATTCGACGAAAAAGGAAAAATTCTAAGAACTTTTATTTGCTTGGATTCAAATCTGACGAGAATAATATTCTACAACTAAGAACTCATCTATTTGCAAACCAACTTCTGGCCTATCTATTATTTTTTTTACTCGTCCTGTATAGTTTTTTGAAATAGTCAAATGTTTTGGCAATTTATTTTGGGCAGATGAAGCAATAGATTTTTTAACAAGATCAAAAGATCTTTCGTTATCCTTTATAGTAATGATATCTCTGGGTTTGCAACGATAACTTGGTATATCAACTATATGACCATTAACTAAAATATGTCTATGGTTCACCAATTGTCTGGCTCCAGGAATGGTCGAAGCCATACCCAAACGAAAAAGGATGTTATCCAAACGCATTTCAAGCAGTTGTAACAAAACTTGACCTGTTGATCCTTTGCTTTTTCCAGCGATATGTATATATCTAACTAATTGTCGTTCTGTCAAACCATAGTGAAAACGTATTTTCTGTTTTTCTTCTAAACGAATACGATATGGTTTTTTTTTTTTCCTAAAAGGAATTTTAGCATCAACAGGTCTAAATTTCAATTTTCTATATTTCTTTCTTTGAACTAGTCCTGGTAAAGCTCGCAGACGGCGTATTTTTTTGAAACGAGGTCCTCGATAACGAGACATAAAAATTCCTCCTTTTTTTTTTTTTATGAGAATTTCATTTTGAAAAATCAAAATTAAAACTGAATTAAAGAATAAACAAAACAAGATCGTAAAGTAAAATACTAAAAAAAAAGTATCATCAATTGGATTTTTTGTATATAGATTTTTTTGATTAAAAGTTGAGACTGGTTCTTTTTTTTGTAGAGATTAGAGATTGAAATCTCTATAATTTTTTTTCTTATTTAATTAATAAATCTAATTAAGAAATCATAGATAAAGATTGTTTTCACTTAATCGAAAGTTCTTTTTTAGTTATTAGAAAGATTATTGCTGAAAAAAAACAAGGTATATCATAATATACATCTTATAGAAATATAAGAACATATTTTTTTATACAAATTTTCTTTTACTTAAAAAAAGCTCAAGAATTTTTTTTGACCAATTCTAAAATGAGAATAAAATATTAAAATGCAAGCAGATGAATTAGAAAAATTTTTGCTCAATTATTATTTTAAATGATTTAAAATGATATTATAAGTGAAATTTCATAAAATAAAAAATTGAAAATATTTCAATTTTATTTAAAGTAGTTAAATTCTAGTTAAATAAATTTCAATAATTTATCAGATCAAAAAAATAGAAAAAAGAATTTCTATTCTTTTTTATTTACTCTTTTAGGTTTTGTTTTTAAACTTCGTTAGGTGTTGAAAACAAGAATAAAGAGGCCTTTCTTTGAAAAAAGAGACATCATGTTATGTAATAATTCCGAACAAAACAAATAAATAAAATTTAAGAGACTAAATTCTTACTGAAGAATTTTCAGTACAAACATATTATGTTTGATAAATTAAACATTATAAGTTTCAGTACAAACATATTATGTTTGATGAATTTAATATTTCTTTCTGGTTTGGAAAAAAAAAAGAATATGGTATTTTACTAAAATTTTTTTATTTCTTTTTCTTTTAAATTTTAAATATAAATAAAAGAGATTCTTAGAATAAATTTCATTTTCGAATTGAAATTCTGCTTTAATAAATATATTTTTATTTATATTAAAATAAAGTAAACTATATCTTTTGTTTCATAAAATAAACAAACCTGGGACGGAAGGATTCGAACCTTCGCAATAACGGGACCAAAACCCGTTGCCTTACCGCTTGGCGACGCCCCATTTCCATCGATTTTCTATTCGAAACTAATAGAAATTATTATTATTATCGAATAATAATATATTTTTACTCTTTATTCTTCAATCTCAATCCAATTCCATAAATTGGATTGGAAGTGTTTTTGCTAGTATTCAACCAACATTTTTTGCTACAACGGACGAGAAATAAAAATTTGAAGTTTGAAAAACTTCAATTAACAAAATTGATTGTAACTAACTTATATATATAAAACTAACTTATATATAAAATGAGTTTATATATAATGATAATGATATATAAAGAAACTTATGTCAAGAGTTTGATTTAATATATTGAAAATCATCAAAATTGAAAATGAAAATGCTCAATATATCAGGCGCTTCTGAACCAGTTGTATAAAATATACATATATATGTTAAGATAAAAAGAAGGCAAAAACGGAATCCAACGTTTTTTTATTTTCTTTTTTTTTTTTTTTGAAAGTGAGAGATTTTTTATTTTTCAATTAAAATTAAAATAAAGAATCTATAAAAAAAATCCATTCTCGAAATCGAACCGTTGACCATTGCATTGCAAATTGGATGCTATAACCCATGAGCTAAAGAGATTCCTATGAAAAATATTAAATTAAATTTAATTGTAGTTTTATTCTTCGAAAGAAGACTTCTTCAAAAAATAAAAAATATTTTCTATTTCGAAACCCTCAGTACTATTTTTTTAGCATGGATAATTGAAGTTAAAAAAAAAAAAGAAAAAACCTTGATAGGAGTTTCAAGTATAGTATCCCGAATCTATTTTACGATTCAGAATTCTATTCGAATTTTTTCTCTTTTTGCCAAGATACTTGAATCAAATCTACTAGTTACAGAATATTTTGTAATGAGTTGGATATCTTAAGTATGAGCGTCCTTCTATTTTTATAGAATCTAAATCTAAGAAAAAGAACTCTCCTACTCCTACCTAAAAAGTGTTATCTACCATCATAGCAAGTAAAAAGTAGTAGAGTAGATAAAACTTCTTTTCAGAAATATTCGATCAATTTACGTAGTAAAAATCCAGCTATGATGCAAATTCAAAAAAGAATTGACCAATTAAACTAACATCCACTGTAGGGTAAACCAAACCATCATCTCTCAAGCTTCTCCGGCTGATTCTACTCTAATCCTAGAGAAATAAACTTAGATTCCTAGAGAAATAGACTTAGATAAAAAGTCAGTTCCTATTCTCCAAAAAATCATACTAGCCCTTTTCCCCGCGTTTTTGGATGGTATAAAAAGGTTTTTGAAGACAAAAGTCATCGGTTCAAATCCAAGGAAGGACCTTTTTCCTATTTTCTTTTTTGTTTTTCAAAGGAACTCTATTTTTTTTTAAGAAAAAATGAGCCCTCATTAACTAGTCATAATATCCAAATACATACATAGTATGTTAACATTTTAACACATATAGATAAAAATGGAGATAATATAGGATAGGATCAAAAATTTGATTGATCGTTTTTTATAATTAAGATATTATATGAAAGTAGAAATCCTTGTATTCTCATTTGAGAATGAGAATCGAGAAAAGGATTTAGGATTTGAGAAAAACCTAAAGAAAAGGAAGAATTTTTCAATCTGTTTTTCTCATTTTTCTCTTATAATTATAAAAATAATTTATAAAATTATCTAATCTACAAGAACGAAATCTTTTTATGCTTAATATCTTTAGTTTAATCTGTATCTGTCTTAATTCTGTCTTTTATCCGAGTAGTTCTTTCTTGGCCAAATTGCCTGAAGCTTATGCGATTTTCAATCCAATTGTAGATATTATGCCTGTTATACCTGTATTCTTTTTTCTCTTAGCTTTTGTTTGGCAAGCTGCTGTAAGTTTTCGATAAAATTTGAAATCTTTTAATATTTCAATTCGAAAAATGGATATTAAAAAGCGACTTATAATTATAATATAGTGACTTATATTATAGTTATTCCCAGAATCGAGATTAATATGCAATTAATCATTGCAGCAATAAATTGGAATCAGCTTTTTTTCTGTCTGTTCTGATCTTCCAATGAGTGCAAACCTTTAAGTTTCTAAAATAACTAATTCTTAAATACGAGAAAAAATTTGAAAAAAAAGATTCTTTCTCTTAAACTTAAATAAGAAAACAAGATTTTTTTTCGTAAGAAAAGGTAATTTATTCCCTTAAAAACAAAAAAAAGATCTTGGAGATTTTATAATGCTTACTCTCAAACTTTTTGTTTACACAGTAGTTATATTCTTTGTGTCCCTTTTTATCTTCGGATTTTTATCTAATGATCCAGGGCGTAATCCTGGGCGTGAGGAATAAAAGCAAAAGATTCTTAGTTTTTCTTTTTTTCTTTATTTTTTTTAATTTTCTTATGATACAATAATATGAATCAAAATTCTTATGAATCCAAAAATACTAAATCATAAGAGAGAGCGGAAAGAGAGGGATTCGAACCCTCGGTACAAAAAATTCGTACAACGGATTAGCAATCCGCCGCTTTAGTCCACTCAGCCATCTCTCCAAATTCATTAAAAATCAATGATTTTTTCTGCGCTGTGATGTGATATATAAAATAAAGATTTAGAAAAATCCTTGTTTTTTTATTCTATATGAAATAGAAAGAGAAAGTACAATTTTATTAGGAAATCTACTTTTCTATATTATATTCTTGAATATATATTATTCAAATTCACATATACTAATAAAAAAAAAATGATTTTGAATTAATCACTTTCTTACAATAAATTATAAAAGCAAGATATAAAAGTATAAAAGATATAAAGAAACATATCGAAATTTTTCGAATTTTCTTATCAAAACATTAATAAGATAAGAAAATTCGAAATATAATATATACAATATTTCGATAATAACTTAAATATTTTGATCATAACTGAAATTACTTCAAAAAAAATTTTTCTTCAAATTACTTAATTTGTTTTTTTTTAGTTAATTTTTTTTTACGAAATCTTACCCCAGCCTGATCTGGTTAAAAACCAACCAAGCTTTTCCTTCTCTACTCTTAGTTCAAGGAATATTTCATGGATCATCAGGATCCAATGTTTTTTTATATAAAAAACAAAAAAAAAACAAAAATATTAAATTAACAATAATATTGTTTATTGAAATAATAACAACAAAATAAATTATCATTTTCATATTTCTGTTTCATTCTCATATCTTAAAGTATAATTATTATTATATTATTATATAATATAGGATTCTTTTTGGATTTTATATCCTTTTTTTTTTCAAATCAAAGATGACTCTTGATTAGTTAGTCAAGAATCAAAACATTTAATAACATTTCATATATATAAAACTAGTCTTTCATTTTGTTAAAAACTATTCATATATGAAATATTTTTGAAATATTTTGTTTTGAAAATATTTCGATCAAATTTAATAGAATTTTATCGGATTAGAATTAATTTATTTATTACATAAATCTCCTTACTTTATTTTATTATTTAATAAAATTTATTCCAATTGCGATGAATTACTATATTATCATATAAGATCTATCTATTTGCTAAATTAAGATCTATCTATTAATTTGCTAAATTAAGATCTATCTGATATGTTAGCAACATTGAAAAAATAAAAAACATATAAAATAAAAAATCTATAGTTGACCTTTAAAAAAAAAATCCTTCATACATATGGAATCAAAACCTTGAATTTATTTAGTAATGATAATGACTTCTTTTCAAACAATAAAAAAAAAATAACAAAAAATATAACTAGAGATCTAGAGATTTGTTTCTTATTATATTAGAAACTTATGTTTTTAATTGAATAATTTTTATGAAAAAAATGAAACTTTATTTATTTTATTGATTTTTTTGATTTATTCTCTACGCGGAAACGAAATATATGGTATGGCAAAATCAAAATTCTCAGAATTCAGATGCTATTTTTATCCTATCTCATATTTATTCGACAAATGAAGTATTTATATACTATAATAAATATATAGCGGGTATAGTTTAGTGGTAAAAGTGTGATTCGTTCTATTAAAAATCTAACTTAAAAGTTAAGGGATCCTTCAGTTTTTTTCTGGGATCAAAAAATTTTTTTTTATTTAAAAAAAAGGGTTTCATCCTTATCCTCTCAATAGAATTTTGTATTTGAGGAAACATATACATTATCACGATTCTTTCTTTTTCAAAAAAAGCTAATTGAAATTGGATATTCAATTATGGATAGAAAGTCGTGAAGCATAATTTTGAATTGGATTGAAGTGTATCCAGTTTATATATAAAGTATAAGTAAAGGATCTATGGATAAAGATGCAAAAGTTGATTTCCAATCGTAACTAGATCTTCGATTTTTTGATTCGAAAAAAGAATTTTTTGAAGCAAAATAGTTCAAAAAGGATGGTTCTAATTTGCTAGAACCATGAAAATATTCTATATTCAGCTCGGTAGAAACGAAATTCTTTTCCTGAAGATCATACAAATAAAAATAGAAAACGAAGTAACTAAACTAGAGAAATTTAATATAATATAATTTCTCTTCTTCAGAAGGATCATCTAAAAAGCAGATAATTTTAGATACATTCAGACAGAAAAGCTGACATAGATGTTATGGATCTAATGTATCCTTGATGAGAATACATTATTCAATCTTCCATAAAGGAGCCGAATGAAACAAAAATCTCATGTTCGGTTTTGAATTAGAGACGTTCAAAATGATCAAGCAACGTCGACTATAACCCCTAGCCTTCCAAGCTAACGATGCGGGTTCGATTCCCGCTACCCGCTTTTTATTTCTTATATATATATCCTAAGTTTTTATATACATCTTTTCTTTTTCTCTCAACCAATTTGTAAAAAATATAAAAAAAATCTTTGTTTGATCTAAACAAAATCAAATTTGGTATGAAAAGCGTCCATTGTCTAACGGATAGGACAGAGGTCTTCTAAACCTTTGGTATAGGTTCAAATCCTATTGGACGCAATTTCTTTCATCTTGTTAAATTTAACAATTTAACACAAAGCTTAGTTTTTTTCACGGAATGGATGATAAATAAGGTATGTCAAGGATAATTACTGTGAAATAACCATTCCTGACATATCTATATCAAAATAACTTACTTATCCTAATATGGATTAAACGAATCTATAATCTATAATTCAACAATATTTCTAAAAATTATATATCTTAGAATAAATTTTTTTTATGAAAAAAGAAGTCTTTATGTATCCCTCTTTTTCTTTAATAAAAATTCATTGAAGTTTTTTGAGGATTTATCTACCCTCATCTTTTCTTCCAGACATTTCGCGATTTGCCCTGTAAATCCTAAAGCGGAAATAGGAAAAGTTGATATGCCCCCTAACTCCCTTACTAACTCTTCTATCTTAAACTTAAATCGAAACTTATTAATAATGGAAAAAAAATTCATAAGCTCAGATACTTGAGCATAAATTTCTTTTTTTTTTTTCAAAATAGTTTTCTGTTATATCTATATTGTCTATTATAGATACATTCTTCAAATCTATTTTGTCTAAAAGATCTTTTGTTGTTTTGATGTTATCTTTTTTGAGATTTTTCAAAGTATTTAATGAAAATGCTAATCGGTTAATGAAAAATTTCTCAACAGAAAAACAAGAGGATATTAAAACCTCTCCTTTGTAGTTTTTTGATACAAACTTTGAACACCAGTGATCTCGGTCGAAGTCGCACTTTAAATCATAGCAAAAAAACCAAAAATCGTAATTGAAATCTTTTATTTTTTCAACTAGCAACTAGAAATGATTCCAAAGCCCTTTTTGAGGATTTTTATCTTACGATCTGTGTGTGTTTTTTTCTTATTTTGCTTATATTTTTACTTATATGTATGTATAAATAGAAAATTATGTATAAATAGAAAAAAATTATATGTATAAATAGAAAAAAAATTATATGTATAAATAGAAAATTATATATAAATAGAAAATAAAAATGTATAAATAGAAAATAAAATTTTTTGATTTAGATAGATCTAAACCTTATGTTTTTCACTTGTAAAATAAAAATATGTTAAATTCGGGATATAATCCCATCGACGTATTGAATAATATAAATAAATGAAATCCAATCTTGTATTATAAGAAAATATGAAATTGAATGGATCTATATCCATAATAAGGTTACTTAAGAATGAATAAGATTTTCCAAATTCCGTAACATAGCTTAGCTATGATGAAATCAAAAGTCTGCAACAGAGAAAAAACTTGTTGTTGAGTTAATTAGTTTTGAACTAATTGAGTTATAGTAAACTTGGTGCGGAGACGCTGAACCCGTGGGATGGCAGATTCTTGTTTAACTACCAGACTGTTGTACTTTTCGAGATATAAGGAAATTAAGGCAATGATTATTGCCTTATATTTATAAGGGGATTTGAACCTTCAAAAATATTCTACCCCCTTTTTTATTGATTTTTTATTCAAAACTAATAACAAATGAATAGAAAAATAGTGGTTTTCCTATTTTTTTAACCTCACTCATTACTAACCCTTTAATGTACTACATTAAAAAAATTTCTACGTCTATACCAAATCTTAGATGATTTGCTAATAAATAAGAAATAAGTGACTTTTTTATTATTTTATTCAATAAAAGCAATTTTCATTTGATAGGAAAATAGTGATTTTATCAGTAAAAAAAATCAAATTTTTCTAATCAAAATGTTATCTTTTTTAATTTTTCTTAGCAATTTTTAGTAAAAAAAAGCAAATCATTCAATGACAGAGAAAAAAAAAGATACAATCTTAATTTCGATTAACTTAAGTTTTCAATTTCATTTGAAAAAAAAAATAAATGTAGAACTTTAGATTATTGAAAATCAATAATTAATTAATAAAATCATTTCTGACTAAACTAAAAAATAAATAAAAAAATGGATGAGATATTAGAAATAGAAGAGAAATAGATAAAAATAAAAATTGCATTTTAGTCTCAAAAAAAGAAGAAAAAAAAGGGGATATGGCGAAATTGGTAGACGCTACGGACTTAGATTGGATTGAGCCTTGGTATGGAAACTTGCTAAGTGTTAACTTCCAAATTCAGAGAAACCCTGGAATTAAAAAAGGGCAATCCTGAGCCAAATCATTATTTTTAAAAAATATAAAAAAATATATAATATATATAGAATATTATTATTCTAAATTTTTTATTTTTTATTATATTATAAAATTTATATTTTATTTATATTTTATATAAAAAAAGGATAGGTGCAGAGACTCGATGGAAGCTATTCTAACGAATAGAGTTTATTATGTTGCATTGCTAGAATTTCTCTCTCGAGACGAAATAAAAGAAAGGATAGCCGTCTATACCAAAGACGTACGTATATACTGATTAATCAAATGATTAATCATGATAACAATCAAATAATATTTTCATATGAATTAAGAAATTGCTATTGATTATGGAATAGCAAATTCCTAAATTTTGATGAATTCAAAAAATAATGAATCCTTTATGGTGAATTGATTCGAATATGAAATTCAATGAAAAAAAACTCAATTTTGAATAATAAATTGAATATATTATATAATTATATATAGAGTTTTTTATATTGAAGAAAAAATGATGATAAATCCAAGAAGAATAAAGAGAGAGTCCATTCTACATGTCAATATCGACAACAATGAAATTTATAGTAAGAGGAAAATCCGTCGATTTTTTAAATCATGAGGGTTCAAGTCCCTCTATCCCCAATAAAAAGCCCATTTGATTTCCTAAATTTTTCTTCTTTTTTTTTATTTTGATGAAAAAGTGAAAAAAGATTTACTAAACTTTCTAATTCATTCTAGTTTTTCATTTGGCAAATAGATCTTCAAAAAAAAATGCATTTTATACAATATTTCTATATGCTTTTATTAAAAAAAAAAAAAGCATATGAAAAGAATCTAAGCATAGGCAAAGAATCTCTATATTGAAATAATTACCAATTAATATTAACATTTTAACAAATTTTTAATTGACGTAGATACAAGGGTATAGGTACGAGTATTCTACTCAGGTGATTCACAAGAAATTTGTGAGGATAGCCGGGATAGCTCAGGTGGTAGAGCAGAGGACTGAAAATCCTCGTGTCACCAGTTCGAATCTGGTTCCTGGTAAGACAAAAATAAAATATATTGGGTAAGAATTAATTCTATTATATTAATTTTATTCTAATTAATATATTTTAATTAATTAAAAAAAAAAATATATATATATATATTTTTTTTTTAGTATATAAACTCAATTTTTCATATTATTATTATATATATATATGCATATATATATATATATATTTATAGAATGTTTTTTCACTTTTTCTATATAAAGAAATAGAAACATCATTTTTGAAAGATAATATAATAATATTTATTATCAAAATAAAAAAAAACTCTTTAGCTTTAGATAAAGAGTTGGAGGATAAGAATAGATAGAAAGAATGCTTTTTCAAATTTGATACCTTTTTATTTCTTAATTTGGTATTTCTTTATTTTTCTTTCTATTTATTCTGTTTCTTTCTTGCTTACCTTACTTTCTGAAGTACAATTCTAAAATCTTCAGTTGATAGAAAATAAATAAATATTTTATTTCTTTCTCCTCCAAATGAAAAAATCTAAATACTGTTAGCTTAGTATATCATGATTCGAATAGGAATCCAGCAGATATTTTGTTTATTTCATTTAAAATAGAATTTAAAAATATTCATTGACTTGAATAATGAAATTTGAAGTCGTGTCATATAAATGAACATTAGTTTTTTATCATTCAAAGGGCATCTTGCATTTCATAGAAATTTGGAGTAATATAGTCCTTACGCAAGGGCCAGCCTATCCAACTTTCAGGCATTAAGATACGTTTAAGACGTGGATGATTATCATAAGAGATTCCAAACATATCATAAGATTCACGTTCTTGAAAATCAGCACTTTTCCAAATCCATAAAACAGACGGAATTCTAGGATTATTTCTTGACACAAATACTTTTATACATATCTCTTCTGGATTATATATATCATATTGTATTCTTGTAAGATGATATACGCTACCTAAAAATCCCCCAGGTGCTACATCATAAACACACTGGGAGCGTAAATAATTGTAACCATATACATATAAAATGACAGCAATGGAGTCCCAATCCTCGGCCTTTATTTGTAAGGTTTCTATTCCTCGAGAATCAAAGCCTAAAGATCTATGAACTAGTTCATGATTGACTAGCCAATCAGATAAATAATTTTGCAAACGATCCTCCTCCATTATATTGATCTCTCTGACATTATTATGTATAAATTAAGTATTTCACCAAAAAATTGGAAAGTAAAGGTTGACTTGCTCTTTCTTAATTCTGCAAAAAATAACCTTACCTAATTAAGGTTAGTTCGTAAAAAAGTACTCAATTTTTAGATCTAAAAAATTTTTAGAAAATTTTTCTTTTTTCTGAAGTAGATTGTGATTGATTTATCCATTCCTGCTCGTAATTTCCAATATGAGCACTGTCTTGAACAAGAAATTGATGATTAGTAGTAAAACATCGATTTTCTTCTTGAGATCTAATTCTATCTTCAAATATTTCTCGAGATATCTTTTTACGAAGTTTTGTTATAGCATCTATAACTGCCTCTGGTTTAGGCGGGCATCCCGGTAAATAAACATCCACAGGAATTAGCTTATCAACTCCCCGAACAGTACTATAAGAATCAGTACTGAACATTCCCCCTGTTATAGTACAAGCTCCCATAGCAATGACATATTTTGGTTCAGGCATTTGTTCATATAATCGCACTAAAGAAGGAGCCATTTTCATTGTTACAGTGCCAGCTGTTAAAATTAGGTCCGCTTGCCTAGGACTTGATCTTGGTACCAATCCATAACGATCAAAATCAAATCGCGAACCTATTAATGAAGCAAATTCAATAAAACAACAACTAGTACCATATAAAAGAGGCCATAAACTGGAAAGTCTTGACCAATTTGAAAGATCATTTGATGTAGTTGAAATAACTGAATTGGGGGTTGTTTGATCAAGTAACGAGAACTCAATCAAATTCATAACCGTCTTAGTGTTAACGGAATTTTGTTCTTGTTTTTTTTTTCGTTTTTCTGAATATTTAGTTAAGACCATTCTAATGCTCCTTTTCGCCATGCATAAACTGAACCACCAATTAGGATAAGCACGAAAATAAGAGCTTCGATAAATAAAGATACACCTAATATATCGAAACTCATTGCCCATGGATAAAGAAAGACTGTTTCAACATCAAAAACAACAAAAACAAGAGCAAACATATAATAGCGAATTCGGAATTGTAACCAAGCATCTCCTATCGGTTCTATACCTGATTCATAAGTAGAAAGCTTTTCTGGTCCTTCACGAACCGGGGCTACAAGTGCTGAAATCAAAAATGCTAAGATAGGCAAAAGGATTGATATTATGAGAAATGCCCATAAAATATCATATTCATGAAGCAGAAACATAAATGTACTCCTTCGTAAAAATGGAAATATGCTGAATTAATTAATTCGAATTAGCATTGTTAATTCATCCAGAACTTCTTCTCCTAAGTGAAACAATAATATATTTTTCTCAAACAAACGAATTGACTTTGTGACATGTCTTGTTTCAAGATTCTATTTCATTCAATTCATTTATAATTTCCATTCTAGTTAGATATAATGTAAACATAAGATCTTTTTAGACAGACGAGAAAAATTTCTCTCATTTGGTTTCACTTTCTATTTTTTTTTAGTTCTATCTTTTAAAACTAAAGTCCAAAAGATAGAATAAATAATAAATAAAAAAATATCTTATTTAAAAAATTAAATAGTAAAAGACTATTAAGAATATAATAATATATTAGAACTTAATACATTCCAATAATTAATTAGATTAATTAGGATATATAATCCTATATTAAGATCTTAATAGATCTTAAGAGAGATAGTTCTCTAAACATACAAAAAAAAAAAGTCTTGAAAAATGAAATAGATTAGGGCTATACGGACTCGAACCGTAGACCTTCTCGGTAAAACAGATCAAACTTAATTTATTATCGAAATGATTCGAACTGTTTCAAAGACCCAACATGCATTTTGTTGCATTGGGCTCTTTCATTAACTGAAAAAAAATCAGTTAATCCACCATATTTTTTCTTTATGGAAAAAATAAAGATAAAAAGATGATTCCGTGTGCTCTGATTCATTATAGGTATCCTGATCTAAGAGCAATACCAAAGTTTTTCAAAGAAGGGTTAGCTTGACTTAGGTCTGCCTTCGGCCTATTTTATTTCACCTAGGTGAAATGAAATTAATAGAATTAAGAAAATCTCTATCGTTCCACTGCAAGTATGACACTTTATACACCTTAAAGTGTCATAGGACGAAAAGAGGTTTTTTGAGGTCCTTATACTCTTTATGCCTAGCATTGAATAGATTGGGTATTAACCTTATCAACTAGCAAATCAATGACAGGTTTTATTCGATTTTGTATCGAAAATCATATCAGAATCGAACTAAACCAAGTATTTGTCAGGCTATTGTTCTCCCTTAATTTCCAATCTATGGAGTAAGACATTGATTTTTGAATGTTCATTGCATAATAAGCTTCTTTGAAAAACATTGGCGCACGTGTAAACGAGGTGCTCTACCAACTGAGCTATAGCCCTTGTACGAAAAATCTTAACACAAAAAATATTTCTTGTCAAGCCTAATCCATATGAGAAATTTATGAATCTATTTACTTTTAATAGATTGGTATTGCCTAGATAGAATATTCTATCTATAATTATAAAAGTGATAGAATCTTATTTTTGGTTTTGAACTACCTACTTAACTCAGTGGTTAGAGTACTGCTTTCATACGGCGGGAGTCATTGGTTCAAATCCAATAGTAGGTAGAACTTATTAGATAAGATACTCTTGCATTGACTTTGGTATGTAATCTAATCTAATAAGTTAATTTTGATATTTCATTCTTTTTTTCTTTGTATCTGATTCAAACTGATTTTTTTTAATTCGAAGAAGACAGTATCAAAAACCACTAAGAAATATTTTTGACAGCCTCTACTCGTGTCCTAGCTCGTCTAAGAGCTAGATTCGCTTCAATGACTTGTCTTTTACCCTTAGCTTTCCTCAAGTTAGCTTCAGCTATTTCAAGAGTTTCTTGAGCTTCTTGCGGATCAATGTCAGTACTTTTCTCTGCATCATTTCCTAAAATGATGATTTCATTATTTCCAATTCTGGCAAAACCACCCATTAGAGCCACCCTTAACCATTGGTCGTTGAGGCGTATTCTCAAAAGACCTATATCGACAGCTGTGGCAATAGGAGCGTGATTTGGTAATACACCAATTTGACCACTATTTGTAGATAAAATGATTTCTTTTACTTCTGAATCCAGAATAATTCGATTAGGAGTCAGTACACAAAGTTTTAAGGTCATTTCTTAAATTTGCTTTATAAAGTTATAGCTTTCGCGGTAGCTTCATCGATATTACCCACCAAATAAAAAGCTTGCTCGGGCAATTCGTCTAATTCTCCGCAAAGGATCTGTTGAAATCCCCTAATGGTTTCTGCAAGACCAACATATTTTCCTGGAGAACCAGTAAAGACTTCTGCCACGAAGAAGGGTTGTGATAAGAAACGCTCAATTTTTCGTGCTCTTGCTACAGTTAAACGATCTTCCTCAGATAATTCATCTAATCCGAGAATCGCTATAATGTCCTGAAGTTCTTTGTAACGTTGTGAAGTTTGCTTAACTCTTTGCGCAGTTTCATAATGTTCATCGCCAACTATGCTTGGTTGTAACATAGTAGATGTTGAATCTAGGGGACTCACTGCTGGATAAATACCTTTGGCAGCTAATGGTCTTGATAGTACGGTAGTAGCATCTAAATGTGCAAATGTTGTAGCAGGAGCAGGGTCAGTCAAGTCATCTGCAGGTACGTAAACTGCCTGGATTGAAGTTATAGCTCCCTTTTTGGTAGAAGTAATTCTTTCTTGCAAAGAACCCATTTCTGTACTAAGGGTGGGTTGATAACCAACTGCCGAAGGCATTCTACCTAATAAAGCGGATACCTCTGATCCTGCTTGGACAAAGCGAAAGATATTGTCGATGAATAGAAGCACATCTTGTTTATTAACATCTCGGAAATATTCTGCCATAGTTAGGGCAGTTAAACCAACTCTCATACGAGCTCCTGGGGGTTCATTCATTTGACCATAGACTAGAGCTACTTTTGATTCCGAAAGATTTTTTTCATTAATAACTCCGGATTCTTTCATTTCCATATAAAGATCATTTCCTTCACGAGTACGTTCTCCTACTCCACCAAATACGGATACACCTCCGTGAGCTTTAGCAATGTTGTTGATCAATTCCATGATCAGTACTGTTTTGCCTACTCCAGCTCCCCCGAATAGTCCGATTTTTCCTCCACGGCGGTAAGGAGCTAAAAGATCTACTACTTTAATACCTGTTTCAAAGATTGATAATTTTGTATCTAATTCTATAAAAGCAGGTGCAGATCTATGAATAGGAGATATTGTACTAATATCCACAGGGCCTAAATTATCAATAGGTTCTCCAAGAACGTTGAAAATTCGTCCAAGGGTCGCTCCACCAACTGGAACACTTAAAGCAGCCCCTGTGTCAATCACTTCCATTCCTCTCGTTAAACCTTCTGTAGCACTCATAGCTACAGCTCTAACGAGACTATTTCCTAATAATTGTTGCACCTCACAAGTAACATTAATCTGCTGACCAACCGTATCTCGACCCTTAACTACCAAAGCATTATAAATATTAGGCATTTTCCCCGGAGGAAAGACAATATCGAGTACTGGGCCAATAATTTGAGCGATCTGTCCTATATTTTGTGTGGAAACCACAGGATTAGAAGTAGTAGGATTCATAATTAGAAAAATTTAAATATTTTGCAATTTTTTTTTTGCATAGTATCAAAGCAAAAACCAAAGCAAAAACCAATATTCAATAGCAAGCTGATCAATTTAATTCAATAAAAAAGAAAACGAAAATAACATAATAACATTTAGTTAACGATCTAACCGATTGAATTTGAATCTTATTAAATTCGTTATTCATTCAATTTCAATAAGTTCTTTCTTAGGTTCAGTCAATCTTTTTTTATTTTTTAATCTAGATTAGATTTATGTTTTTAAATTCTTTCGTGGATGAATTATCCTTATTTTCACATCTAAGATTTAGATATACAAAACATATCACTGTCAAGCGGAAAACCCGTAAATATTCTGATTTTAAAAATAGATATTAAAATATAGGAAAAAAAATCCCATTAGAAATTTATCAATTTGCAAAACAAGAATAAGAATTGAATTCGCTTGCACTAGAAATATGAAAGAACATATAATTAAGGGTGTATTTGGTGCATCAAATATAATTAAGGGTGTATTTGATGCACCAAATACACTGAAAAATACCTCCAATATCATATAATGTCATGTTAGCATAACAATTAGAAATCTTAATTGATTTTTTTTTGAAATGAAAGATTTTTACTGCATTTAAAGTCCATCTCGAGTAGATCTTGTTCTTTTGAGAATTCTTAATTCATAAGTTGTAAAAAGGGGCTTATGTCACCACAAACAGAGACTAAAGCTAATGTTGGGTTTAAAGCAGGGGTTAAAGATTACAAACTTACTTATTATACTCCTGAGTACGAAACCAAAGATACTGATATCTTGGCAGCGTTCCGAGTAACTCCTCAACCTGGAGTCCCTCCTGAAGAAGCAGGAGCTGCAGTAGCGGCGGAATCTTCTACTGGTACATGGACAACTGTTTGGACTGATGGACTTACCAGTCTTGATCGTTACAAAGGGCGATGCTATCATATCGAACCTGTTGCTGGAGAAGAAAATCAATATATTGCCTATATAGCTTATCCTTTAGACCTTTTCGAAGAAGGTTCTGTTACTAACATGTTTACTTCTATTGTAGGTAATGTATTTGGTTTCAAAGCCTTACGAGCTCTACGCTTGGAAGACTTACGAATTCCTCCTGCTTATGCAAAAACTTTCCAAGGTCCACCTCACGGTATCCAAGCTGAAAGAGATAAGTTGAACAAGTATGGTCGTCCTCTATTGGGATGTACTATTAAACCAAAATTGGGATTATCCGCAAAGAATTACGGTAGAGCATGTTATGAATGTCTACGTGGTGGACTTGATTTTACCAAAGATGATGAAAACGTAAACTCACAACCATTTATGCGTTGGAGAGATCGTTTCTTGTTCTGTGCCGAAGCAATTTATAAAGCACAAGCCGAAACAGGTGAAATCAAAGGGCACTACTTGAATGCTACTGCAGGTACATCTGAAGAAATGATCAAAAGAGCAGTATTTGCTAGAGAATTAGGAGTTCCTATCATCATGCATGACTACATAACTGGGGGATTCACTGCAAATACTAGTTTGTCTTTTTATTGCCGTGATAATGGTCTACTTCTGCACATCCACCGCGCAATGCATGCAGTTATTGATAGACAGAAAAACCATGGTATTCATTTCCGTGTACTAGCTAAAGCATTACGTATGTCTGGTGGAGATCATATTCACTCTGGTACAGTAGTAGGTAAACTGGAAGGTGAGCGTGAGATGACTTTAGGTTTTGTTGATTTACTACGTGATGATTATATTGAAAAAGATCGTAGCCGTGGTATCTTTTTCACTCAAAATTGGGTCTCTATGCCTGGTGTTATACCTGTGGCTTCAGGGGGTATCCATGTTTGGCATATGCCTGCTTTGACCGAAATCTTTGGAGATGATTCTGTACTTCAATTTGGTGGCGGAACCTTAGGACACCCTTGGGGAAATGCACCTGGTGCGGTAGCTAACAGGGTGGCTTTAGAAGCGTGCGTACAAGCTCGTAATGAAGGACGTGATCTTGCTCGTGAAGGTAATGAAATTATTCGCGCAGCAGCTAAATGGAGTCCAGAATTAGCCGCTGCTTGTGAAGTATGGAAAGCAATCAAATTTGACTTCGATCCGGTAGATAAACTAGATAAAGCGAAATAGAAAGATCAAAAAAAAACGCACATAATTCAGTAAGTTCTACCATAATTCAGTAAGTTTTACTAAATTGATTGCAATTCAACTCGGCCCAATCTTTTCCTAAAAAAAGGATTGAGCCGACTACGGATTTGATGAGAGCATGTACTATGGTTCGGTCAACCTTGTTTCTGATAGTTATGGGATCGCATCTTTCCCATTCCTGAGCTATCTAAATAGTACGAAAAGAAGGTCCGACTCCAAGTTGTTTAGGAGTAGTGGCCTTGAGTTTCTCGACCCTATTAGTTAGTAGGCAGGGAAGGGATATAACTCAGCGGTAGAGTGTCACCTTGACGTGGTGGAAGTCATCAGTTCGAGCCTGATTATCCCTAACCTAAAGCTAATCTGAGTTGTTCTATTTGGGCTTAGTTTGCTAAAAGGGCCTTAACGAATAAATAAATAAACTTCATAAGATTTCATGATATAATATTGAAGTTTTAAAAAAATAGAAAAACCGTGATACTAAAAAAAACAAGAAAATCACTATTTTATTTTCCTATTAATTTGCTAATTTTAGAAAATTAGCTTTTGACTTATCTATTGCATTTTGGTAGAAAATATATCGATAGTCACTTGGTCGAGGTTCTATAAAAAGGAAAATATTTTCTTATTCATTTTCGAATTTTCTAATTCTCATTTTTGCTATTGCTTTCGAAATCAATAGAAGTGGTATTATTGAAATAATAAAAAAGTTAGTTAGATCGTGGAATCTAACATTTTTAGGAGGTTTTCAGTATGGCTGACTTCAAGATTTTTTTTGCTACAGGATTGACTTATTTTCAGTCAAAATCGATGACTCTGACTACTTTTATAGTCAAAGTAGGTAAGGATGGATCTATGAATTCTTGGGACTCAGAATCATCTTCTGTGTTTGGATCTATTTTTTCTTACGAGAAATCTCTTAACAAAAAAAGGGGTAGGAATTGGAGAAAAACTATTCCAAACATATGTAGAAAAGTATTTTTGAAACCGAAAGTTATTGGTTCAAATCCAAGGAAGGATCTTTTCCACTAAACTCAAGTTTTATACCTTGTTTTTCGTTTTTCAAGCAAACTCTATTTTAGTTTTTTTTTTATGAGCCATATAATGATAATGAATTTGAATTTTTTTGAGTTATATTGAAAAAAAAAAATAAATAAAAAATGAGATATTCATTACTCTAATAACTAGTTAGAGTAATAGAATTTTCTTAGGAGTAATCTGCCCATAGTGACATAATCCTCTTTCTTCATGTTTCATTATTCCAATTTTGTGTTCTGGGAGGTGTAACCGATATTTTCTTGAATATTCAAAATATTCAATTCAAGTATTTATATTTATTTGCAAATTAAAAAAGTGTTATTTTATTATTTCTACATTTTGTTTTTATTTAGAAAATAAACTATTAAAAAAAATTAAAAGTAGGTAGACCTGACTCATTGAATAATGACTATATCAGCTATTCTGATATATAAATTCGATAGATAATAGATGAGATTCTATAAGCACAAGCGGATTCTTTTTATTTCCTTAGACCGCGGTAAAGCAAGAATTTGCCAATCCAAAATTTACGAGTTGATATTCTTGTTACTCTATATTTATTTTATAGAAACAAATTGTTATTGTTATTCCTTTCTGCTACATATACAAAATATATTTTAAAATATCTTTTCTTGACTTCAAAATCCAATCAATATTGTTTCAAATCCAATCAAAATTGTTTTGTTGTTTTACCAATACAATAGTGGGTTAAGGAATGGAAGAAAAGGATTTTATACTATTATTTCATATTCTAAGTAGGAAAATAGGAAATTTTTTATTATTTTGGTTTGGCTCGTTAAGAGATATATTCTGACATATGAGTCATAGGATAGTTCAGGATTTCAATATTTTAAATAAGCATTAAACCGATCGAGTTTATTTTATGGATTTACCTAGATTTTTTTGTGACTTAAAAGAAAAAAAGAACTTATATCTTCGAAAGCCTTTGTAAATAAAGGGGCGTTGAAGGAGAAATCGTCCATAGATGATTGAACTACGATATGTCTTAAAAATAATATGAAGTTTTCGAAAATGGTTGAAATAATTGAACAGGAGAATCATTATGACTATAGCGCTTGGTAGAGTTACCAAAGATCAAAAAGATTTATTTGATATTATGGATGATTGGTTACGAAGGGACCGTTTCGTTTTTGTAGGGTGGTCCGGCCTATTGCTTTTTCCTTGTGCTTATTTTGCTTTAGGGGGTTGGTTTACAGGTACAACTTTTGTAACTTCATGGTATACTCATGGATTAGCTAGTTCCTATTTGGAAGGTTGCAATTTTTTAACTGCTGCAGTTTCTACTCCTGCAAATAGTCTAGCACATTCTTTGTTGTTATTATGGGGTCCTGAAGCACAAGGAGATTTTACCCGCTGGTGTCAATTAGGAGGTCTGTGGACTTTTGTTGCTCTACATGGTGCTTTCGCACTAATAGGTTTCATGTTACGTCAATTTGAAATTGCTCGATCTGTTCAATTGCGACCTTATAATGCAATCGCATTCTCTGGTCCAATCGCTGTTTTTGTTTCCGTATTCCTAATTTATCCACTTGGTCAATCTGGTTGGTTTTTTGCACCGAGTTTTGGTGTAGCAGCTATATTTCGATTTATCCTATTCTTTCAAGGATTTCATAATTGGACATTGAACCCATTTCATATGATGGGAGTTGCCGGAGTATTAGGTGCGGCTCTGTTATGCGCTATTCACGGTGCTACTGTGGAAAATACTCTATTCGAAGATGGTGATGGTGCAAATACATTCCGTGCTTTTAACCCAACTCAAGCGGAAGAGACTTATTCGATGGTCACTGCTAACCGATTTTGGTCCCAAATCTTTGGGGTTGCTTTTTCCAATAAACGTTGGTTACATTTCTTTATGCTATTTGTACCAGTAACCGGTTTATGGATGAGTGCTATTGGGGTAGTCGGTCTTGCTCTGAACCTACGTGCCTATGACTTTGTTTCCCAAGAAATCCGTGCAGCGGAAGATCCTGAATTTGAGACTTTCTACACAAAAAATATTCTTTTAAACGAGGGTATTCGCGCTTGGATGGCGGCTCAGGATCAGCCTCATGAAAACCTTATATTCCCTGAGGAGGTTTTACCACGTGGAAACGCTCT